TTTTATCATCAACTTGATGAATTAATTTCAAGATATAAGGCTTTCCCGTTATAACAGGCTGTTCAAAAAGATTCCCGGTTCTTCCATCAAATATTCTGCTTTTTCCCGGATACTCGAGTTCAAATATCCATGGATTCGCTGTTTGTTTACTGGCTTCATATAATTCAGAAAATACAAGTTTTCGCGAAGCCTCTTGTTCATATCTCTCATCAAAAGGTGCTATTCGATAATGTCTATCTAGCATACCCCCCGCTAACCCTAGTGAACATTCAAATATCTGTCCTACATTCATTCGTGAAGGTACCCCTAATGGATTGAAGACCATATCAACGGGTCTTCCATCTTGCAAATAAGGCATATCCTGTCTAGACAAAATTTTTGAAACTATACCCTTATTTCCATGTCTCCCGGCCACTTTATCACCTATTTTGATTTCACGTTTCTGTGAAATATATATACGAATCGTTTCTGGATTATAACTAGAAACCCCCTTTTTTTGGATCCATCTCACATCAATAACTCGACCCCTACCGCCTATAGGTAGTTTTAGACAAGTTTCCTTTGAGGTGGATACCTGAATCCCAAGTATAGCTCGTAATAATCTATCTTCCGGGGCATACGAGGATTCTTTCGTCATTTGAGGCCTTAATTTACCCACTAAAATCTCGCCCGTCTCTACCCAAGATCCCGGAATCACAATTCCATTTTTGTCTAAATTTCGGAGTAAATGGGCTTCTAGGTGTGGAATTTCATTGGTGATTCTTTCCGGACCGTGGCTTGTCACATGAGTCTGAATTTCATATTTCCGTATGTGAAAGGAAGTATAAATAGCCTCATAGACCAGACGTTCACTAATGAGTACAGCATCTTCAGAATTGTAACCTTCCCAGGGCATATAAGCTACTAATACGTTTTTTCCCAAAGCGAGTTCGCCGCCAACTATAGCAGCACCGTCCGCTAATATTTGTCCCCTTTTAATGCATTTACCTCGCTGAACCCGGGGTTTTTGATGCATGCAAGTATTTTTGTTGGAACGTTCATACATAACTAATGGAATGCTTAGAGTCTCTCCATTTCCCAATAAAACAATCTTGTCAGTATTGGTATAAATGATCTTTCCCTCGCGTTCGGCTATAACGGGAACTCCTGAATCAAAAGCCACTTGGCGTTCCAATCCAGTTCCAACAATGCACTTTTCGGACCGAGAAAGCGGAACTGCTTGACGTTGCATATTAGAACTCATTAAAGCTCGATTCGCATCATTATGCTCGATAAAAGGAATGAGGGAAGCTCCAATAGAAAAATATTGGAAGGGGAAAATACTTCGAAGATGGACCTCTTCCCATGCAATAGTTAGAAATTCTTGACGGTATCGAGCCGGAACAATCTGTTCCTCACGAATTCCTCGATTTAGTGCCAAAGAATTTCCCGTCGCTACCATATAGTATTCATCTCTACTTGGTGATAAAAAAAACATCCTTATTCTTCTTTTTGATTTCTCAGCGATTTCGAAAAATGGACTTTCTATAGACCCCCAATGACCAATTCTCGCATGAATTGCTAGGGATCCAATAAGTCCAACATTGATTCCTTCAGACGTGTCAATTGGACAAATGCGTCCATAGTGACTAGGGTGGATATCTCGTATCCTAAAACTAGCAGTTCGCCCTGTCAATCCTCCAGGGCCCAAATAACTCAATTTTCTCCCATGAACTATTTGGGTCAATGGATTAGTTCGATCCAAAACTTGAGATAATGGATGTAATCCAAAAAAAGATTCATAAGTGGTTGTTAATGGAGTTGAAGGCACCAAATTCCGAGGGGTAGGTATCAATTTATGTCTAATTGCTCCACATAGAGTCCCTCTAACCATATTTTCTAAACGAACTAGAGCTAATCCAAATTGATCTTGTAAGAGATTTGCTACGGAACGAATCCTTTTATTTTTCAAATGATTGATATCGTCAAGTGTACCCATTCCAAATTTCATTCCAATCAAACGATCCGCAGCTGTCAATATATCTCGCGGTAGCAAAAATGTATTGTTCTGGGGTATATCAAGATTCAGCCTTCGGTTCATATTTCGTCGACCAATCTTTCCCAATTCACACCTTTGTTGAAAAAATTTTTTTTGCAATTCCTTACATAAAGATTCAGAAAATACTGGATCTCCACCAACACAAGCAAATTGTCGATAAAACTCCAAAATGGCATTTTCTTTTGACCCGATTTTTTTTTTTTCCTTATCATTCAGGAAAGACAAAAAAATTTCAGGGTAGCAAACACTCTCTATAATTTCACTTAAATTCGACCCCATAGCAGATGATAGAACTAGAATGGATATTTTCTGTTTCCTACTCACACGAGCCCATATCCTTGCTTTTCTATCAATCTCTAATTCTAATCTTCCGCCCCAATCGGATATTATGGTGCCAGTATAGACCGAAATTCCGTTATGGTCCAATTCTGACCGGTAATAGATACCGGGGCTTTGCAATATTTGATTGATTACAATTCTGTATATTCCATTTACTATAGAAGTTCCCAGGGAAGTCATTAGAGGAATGTTTCCAATAAAAACAGTTTGCTCTTGGATATCCCTACTGCTTTTCCAAATTAATCCCGCGGATACATATAATTCCGAGGAATATGTAAGTGATTCATATACGGCATCTTTTTCTTTTATCAAAGGTTCTACCAATTGATATGTTTCCACAAATAATTCAAATTCAATTTCTTGATCTGTATCTGCAATTTTTGGAAACTTATAAAGTTCTTCTGTTAAGCCCCGATCAATGAACCTACAAAATCCTTCAAATTGTATCTGATTCAACCCCGGTATTGTCGAGATTTCTTCATTTCCACCCCCAAACATTTTTAATTTCCCCATTTCTTTTATAGAAAATATCCCACGATTTGCTGTCGCATTATTCATCGAACCGCACGAATCGATTTAGCAATAATGGAATTTCTGTTTTTTTTGCCGAATCACATGAAATTTGAACTAATTCCGTGTATGAAATACCTATTATGAAAAGAGGAATAAATATAATTTTATACTCAAATTGGAATTTACAACAAAACAAACAGATAGAATCTAAATTTTAAATGTAAAGGAATTAAAAAACTCCACCCAGACTTCTGGAGTTTAAAAAAAAAATATCAAAGCAAAAAACTTATATCATTTCTCCCATTATTATGATATTACATATTCCAATTCGATTGGATACCATAAAAAATGAAGCACGAAAATTTCTTGAAAATTTATTCCAATAGGTATTCTATACGGATAAGATACCCGATTAGATAATATCTGTGTAAAAAATTCAATTTCTATTCTAGGGTTTACATATACTGACAGTTGTTGTTATAATTGAAATGGGGGATAATTTTTTTTTATTTCAATAAAAAGCAATATTAATTAGTTATGTAATATTAATTAGTTATGTATCAATTGATATTTTCTTATCTCATTAAGAAAAAATCCATTTTAGATTTAGAAAAAAAAGAATAATTCGTGAGTTAATAGTTAACTTAATGGTTCTGTTTTGTCCTGAAGATTTACCTTTTGTGACTAAAAGGTACACCTTATGTTTTTTTTTTTTTTTTTTTCAATTGAAAAGGGCGGGGGGGTATTCTCATATATTTATTTGTATCGTTTTGGCGGCATGGCCGAGCGGTAAGGCGGGGGACTGCAAATCCTTTTTCCCCAGTTCAAATCCGGGTGTCGCCTGATCACCAAAACGGAACAAACTATTTCGATTCTCTTGTTGATCGAAAACTTAAAATTTTTTCCAACAGAAACAAGCGGGCGAAGGGGATTTTCGAGACTTCTTTGATATTTCGAATTTAGCATCACATCAGGAGGTGTGTTCTCTAAAATCCAAGGCTGTAAATCTTTTGTCTCGGAGTCAAGGAAAGATTCGAGGAGTGAAAAAAAAAAAGTGATAAATCTTAAAATGATAGTTCCTTCACCCCCCTACTATTACAGCAGTGTCCATCTACTTACTGACTGAATCTTGAATTTGATTGGATAGGACTAGGTCGTACAGAGAATCCTAATCAAATTCCATTTTTAGTCGGGGAGGTGGAAGGAATTTTTTATACAGAACAAACTCATGAAAGGATATGATCGCTCCCGCACTTATTTAATATTAGTTAGATTAGTTAGATTGAATAGCTAATTGGTTGTCTTCTTTTTTTATTATTTAAAAAATTATATTTTAGTAGGTTGCGCTTGATTGTTTTAGAGAACAAATTGGGAGGCAGCGGTGCGGTAAGGATAAGATCAAATCGAAATAAGAATATGAGTATGCAAAGTAATCTGTCTTGATTCTATATTTTTACTTAATGAAATGGGAAAGGGGAAATAAAACATAGGTCTGCTTAATTATTGATACCTCTTAGTAACACTCATTCCTTTAATACTTCCAAGGATGTCTCGGGATATTTTGTTTATGTTTAATATTTTCCGATTTTACTAGAAATTGGATAAGACCTTGTTAGATGTTCTAATTGGATTTTTTGGGTTGTTTTTCATTAATGGTGTTAGCCCACAATCCCTTTTTGACTCTGTACCGGTGATTCCACAAATATTATACAAATATTATAATATTATATCTTAGTGAATAATGAATAATAATAAAAAGAAGATAATACAAGAAACTGAACAATAATGAAATAATTCCTTCATAGGAGACAAAATTTACATGGATATAATAAGTCTTGCTTGGGCTGGTTTAATGGTTGTTTTTACATTTTCCCTTTCCCTCGTAGTATGGGGAAGAAGTGGACTCTAATGGTACTACTAATTGAGTTAAGGGATCAAAGTGTATTAATTGTTTTATAACTGGGTAGGTTCGGAAATTTTTTTAACTTAATTTAATATTTAATAACTATTGAATTAAAGTATTTAATTGATACTAATTCAATACTTAATTGAATTCAAATATATCTGCATTAAATATATCTACATTTCGGAATTCAATTGTATTCTCTAGTGGTGTAATGTATTCTATGGATAATATCGAAATAGAAAATACTCTTTAAATCAAACAACTATTTTAATTATCCCCATGTTTGTATTTTGAAAGTCCAGGGAATACAAATAATAGGAAATTGAATTTTATTCCTTTCGAATTGTTCCTAAATTTTCTATTTCGATGAATGGATTCTTACCAAAGTTATATATGGAAAAGCGGGAACCGCGGACCCCTAACTACTCTATTTTTTTTTGTCCCCTCCTTTTTTTTTTCTTTTGTTTTTTTTTATCATTATGATACCGGGATTAATTGGTATTGAAAAAAAAATCTATCAATTCGAAGCAGAAGAATAAGAGTTGCTTTTTTATTATTTCAGTGGAACCAATACAAATCTAATAGATGAAACAAAAAAAAATTGGGACACTCTGCTATACATTACATATATGGTATATATACTCTATATATAGGAATATGAGGATACATGTTGTAGATTGATTCCTATTAAAATTCGACTTTTATAGATATAGAAAATATAAAATTTTATACACTAGAATAATAGATAGCTAATATGGTAGAAAGAAATCAAATCTATTTCTTTCTACCATACTATCCCGGATTTCTTTCATAGAATTCTGTTGATTCGAGTCCGACCATCTTATTTAAGACTAAGACTCAAAATTGAAATCTTTTTTTATTTTTTTATTCAACAACCATTGTGATAAGAATTAAGAAGTCATGATTAAGTAAAATTAGTCGCTTTGACTTACCGTTTTTACATAAATTATAAGTAAAAAGGCAGTAGGAACTAAAATGAACAGTGCAGTAGCAATAAATGCGAGAATATTTACTTCCATAATCTCTATGTTTTATTTCTCTTTTTTAATTTGCAATAAATAACTCGGGATTTGATCCCATAAAGATGATAAATCGTTCGTCGCTAAATTCAATGGTATAATTTATATCTCGATGATATCAAATCGGATCAATACCATATCATGAATAACAATATCGGAGCTATCAAATCAATTCATCGTCGAGAATTGAATAGTATAGCATAGGAAGATCTTTTATCCATACAAAATTATAAAATATTATTTCTGATGCAATCACTAATTTCCTTTATTTTTTTAGGGTTCTTTCTTCGTCGGAACCTTTACCTCTAAAAAAAAGAGAGATGGGATCCCCGTAAGGAATGAGATTATGCTTGTTATTTTTATTCCCTTTCAGACACGAGAATTCGGGACTGACGGGGCTCGAACCCGCAGCTTCCGCCTTGACAGGGCGGTGCTCTGACCAATTGAACTACAATCCCAGGGAAAAGCGTAGAGCATGCATGTTCTTAGGATTTCATTCAAACCCTTTCTTTTGAATTTAAAATTCGAATCGTTGTGTTGTAAGTGACAGAGGCGGAACTTTTTTATATATTGAGATCTATATGGATAGAATATGCACTTTAGCGAGACTGACACCGATTACAAGTAATCCTCTTCGTTATTGCCGAATCGACTGAAGAAAAATGAATCGATAAAAAAAAAAGACTCTTTTTTGTTTTGTTTGTTTACTTTAATCCTTTCCTTAGACTTTATACTTACACATCCTGATACAAATCTAGATCATTAGCAAGATCCGAATTTGTATTTGTGGAATACATATATGTAATACGGAAAAAAATAGCGCTAGGTATTTATCATATTTAAATTCTTCCGTATCCGAGTACGTCGGACATTTCCGGAGAACAAGAAATCGGTTATATCATTGCATGGTGGATTGGCAATTTATTGGGCCGAGCTGGATTTGAACCAGCGTAGACATATTGCCAACGAATTTACAGTCCGTCCCCATTAACCACTCGGGCATCGACCCAGGAAAAATCAATTTTAATCTTTATTGATAATTCATGATCAACTTCCTTTTATAATACCCTACCCCCAGGGGAAGTCGAATCCCCGCTGCCTCCTTGAAAGAGAGATGTCCTGAACCACTAGACGATGGGGGCAGACCTGCCCGACCGCCATTCTACTATATTCATAGTATGAACAGTTTTTTGAAATTGTCAATATAATGGAATGATTCGATCATAAGGCTCTTTCCATCTTTCATAATTCAATAGAATTTTTTGATTCATTGTTGAGATTCGGCAGGTATATTTTTATTTCACATTAAGGCAGGAAATAAAAAAACAATAATCGATCTGAAAATCGGGTAAGAAGGATAGGGAGCAACAAGTTATTGAATTTTTTTTTTCAAAATTTGGTTGCGGGACAGGACAAATTGAATCCATTTATCAACGATTCGATGAAATATTTGAATTGGTGGGTATATGTATTGTGTATTAATGAAATGAATTTCGTTATCATGAGATCTTGAATTCGAATCGGTTTTGAAATAATTCATTCCTTCCATTGATATTTATCAAATCAAATCCAATATCAATAAACCATTTTCTTAACTATACTCTATTTACTATAGAAATCTAATTTTTTCTTACTTAATGGGTCTCTATGCAGATAAATATATG